ATGTAATGAGCCTATCCTCTCTTCTTTATTCATAGTCAAAAAAATGAATCTAATATAAAAACAAAATACTTGGAGGACTCTTCTGACAAAATAAAAAATATGTAATTGTCAGCAAAGTTGTTTCTTTTTTTTTCTTCATTTAAAATCCAAAAAACTCTTCTTACTTATACATAAGGCATAGGTCGTCAATTCAGCATTCGCTAAAACAGAGAAAATGTCCATTTTTAGAAAAAGTGGTTCAAATCATTTTATCGAAATGAGTGTTCTATATCGATAAAATATTCACTTAAAAACCATTTCTATATTAACATAGTGGTCGAAAGAGTACCATGCTGTGCCTAGACTTCAAGCGATTTGCTTTAACCATCTTAAGAGCCCCACCTTATTGGTTGCTAGAGAATCAAAGCCAATGAATCACGAAATGCTGTGGTTCTTACATATAATTTCTTAAGAAGTAATTCGCAAGATCATGCACCTTTCTTTCCTAGTTATAACGGAAAAGGGTACAACTGATTGGATACAGCCTATTCTTGAAATAAACAACTCACACACACTCCCTTTCCAAAAAAGATCAATACACCAATCACTACACTTAGATTTATTGGATTTGTTGCAAAAATATCGGTATTAAATCCGAAACTCCCGGCAGATGGCCAGTGGCCCAAAGAAACGAAAGAATCGGTTACATTTTTCATATAATCTCCTCTCCTCTTATAGATAGACTAAAAAATCGACCAGAGTTCTTTTTCTATCACTTTGCTCCTCTTTGTTAGTTATTCTTTTTTTTTTTTATTTGAAATCGAGTTGAAAAATATTCGAGTTATGTTATCAAGTATGAACTACCCCTTGATTGTTGCAACATCTCCTAAAAAGAGTTTTCCTTGGATTGCGGATGGGAAGGGTGAAAGTGAGTCGGTATACTAATTCCTCATCTGCAAATCAGCCCTTCCCGTAGGTTATTTTCTCAACGAATAAGGAATTGTAGGAGTGAACTATTGATCTAATTTGAAAAAGCAAACGACAAGTCCAAGTTAATAAAATAGTAAAAATACATATTTTTACTATTTCTAATAAATAATTAAACAAAAGGATTCGCAAATAAAAGTGCTAATGCTACAACCAATCCATAAATTGTTAAAGCTTCCATAAAAGCTAGACTAAGCAATAGAGTACCTCGTATTTTTCCCTCTGCCTCGGGCTGTCTCGCGATCCCCTCTACGGCTTGACCCGCAGCAGTCCCTTGACCAACTCCAGGTCCAATAGAAGCAAGCCCTACAGCCAATCCAGCAGCAATAACGGAAGCAGCAGAAATCAGTGGATTCATGATAAGTTCCTCGTACCAACAAAAAGAAAAAGAAATGGTTAATGATACAATCAACCACTAAATTATGACTGAATTATTCCATCGATAGGATTCAGACAATTAAAGTAACTAAGAACTTCGAGTTTTAGAAAAAAAATTATTGAATCATCAGAACTCCTTCGATATCTTTTTTTTTCTATCCACAGAGTTTTTGTGAATCCATAGAACTTTCGTTCTTCCATTTATTGGTTCCGAACTGTTACTTCACTTCTTCCATCTTTTCTTGATTCCATCTGTTTATTCAGTCAATTCACAGCCACAACGATACGAAAGGGGAACCTCAGTAGTCGAGAAAATTAAATATATCTTTAGTTCATATATAACTAATCAATATCTATATCACATATACATGTCTTTATTCCATACCGTAAACCATTAGATTCAATCAGATTTGAGAATCAATCTAAATCCCGTTTTTGGAATGTTTTTTCCCTTTTGTTTTCTTTATCATTATTCAAACCGAATACAATCTAAATGGGTAAATTAAATTGATTAGGGCGAATTATTATATATAAATATGAGTATTTGATTGATCGAAGTTCATGCAATTTATTATTTATAAATATTTTCTTTTGGTCAATTGTTGAATAAAATCTACTGTAAAGGAGAATAATTTCTCCTGTTTTTTATTTAATCACACGTTGTAAACATCTATCTTCTACTTTGAATAAGATGATTGGCTGAATATAATAGAAAATGAATATTTGTCGAGTAAAGGTAGGATATTAAGTGGACGAAAGGAGAATTTTAGGAAAAAGATCTAGAAGATCTCTTTCCTTTTTTTTTTACAACTCTCTGATATCGTACTTTTTTATTATTGCCTTCTCTCGTATATAGATTGTATATTTACCTGCCTTAAGTAAATTATTTTGAGACGGACATACATTGCTTTGTGCTAAGCTAAAAAACAGACTATTTCAATGATGGCCTTCCATGGATTCACCTATATAAGCCGCGGCTAAAGTTGCAAAAATAAGAGCTTGAATACCACTTGTAAATAATCCAAGGAACATAACAGGGATAGGAATCACTGAAGGTACTAAAGAAACAAGAACAACAACTACTAATTCATCCGCTAGGATATTCCCGAAAAGTCGAAAACTAAGTGATAAGGGCTTTGTAAAATCTTCTAAGATG